TTGTGAGGATGAATCAAATAAGGGTTTCCTTAGAAAAGGATTCTATCAAAAAAGATTCTATCAAAAAGGATTCTATAAAAACAATGATAACTAGATACGAATAGAAGAAGAAAAGAAGGAAATAAAAAAACATAGTATAGAAAAGATATCCAAAATGATATAGAAATCATTATCCTACCCTTATTTTTTATTTCCTTAATTTAATTGAATTTCATTTGATTAGGGCAAAACCTCTGCCTTTTTTAAAATATCCTGAACAGTTCCTGTAGGTTGAGCACCTTTTTCAAGGAAATAGAGAATAGCGGGAACGTTTAAATAAGTTTGATTCTTGATCGGATCATAAAAACCCACTTTCTGAAGATCTCTTCCTTCTCTTCGGGATCGAACATCAATTGCAACGATTCGATAGACGGCTCATCGGGATAGATGTAGATGAAAAAGAACCCCCCCCCTAGAACCGTATAGGAAGTTTTCTCCTCGTACGGCTCGAGAAAAAATGATGTTTTGTCTATGGATAAAATAAAATTAGAATAAATAGAAAATCTGTAAAATGAATTAGTCTATAATATAATTTCAAATTTCAATTTAACTCATAGTCATTTTTATTTAGCTGCGTTGCTGAAAAAAATCATTTGTACTCATAACTCAAGTTCAATAATATAATATAATAATAATAATTCTCAAATATATTAAAGATTTTTCTTTAAGATATTTTTTTATTGAGTGGTCTTTAACCCACCGTTTTTGTCTCGTTTAAAATTTATTTGGATTCTTTATTCGGATCCGTGAGACAATTGAAGTGGTGTTTCCTTGTTCTGGGATCCTTTATTTTTGTTTTAAATCATTGGGTTTAGACATTACTTCGGTGCTTCTTAATCCTTTCAAAATGGTAGCAACATACCCCTTTTGGGATTTCTTTCTATCAAAGAATCATACCGAGGTTGATTCATGCGCGATACACTGTCGATCGAAAAAGTTTTAGCCGCTCCAACAATTTTGAAAATTTATTGGAATGGAATCCTTTCGATTTCTATATCGAAGATATACTTACGAAGTTGTTCCAATTTATTAATTGGCATTAACCCTAGATCGTTGCCCCTGAGAAATTAATAAATACTTTCTACTCGAGCTCCATCATGAACTATTTACATTAGAACCCAATAAAAAAAGAAGGGTTCTAGTAGAATAGAACAAACGACGTCGAGCCAAGAGCACCTTCATTCCTATATAAAATGGTGGATGTAACAATAAGAATCCACACCGGATCATGTCCTTCAAGTCGCACGTTGCTTTCTACCACATCGTTTTAAACGAAGTTTTACCATAACATTCCTCTAATTTGGAACCAGTATGGAATTGATTCAATTATGGAATCATGAATAGTCATTGGTTCAGTCGGTACAGAGACATAGTTATTTATATTTAATAGAGAATATCTACACAGATAATAAAGATTTTTCTGAAGAAATTTTAGCAAAATGCCGTCTTTTTTTGTCTGAATAGAACATCTCTATCTCAAAAAAATATCTAACAGAAATATTAAGAAATCCAAATATAGAAATAACATAACTAACAGAAATCGCACAAATAAAATAAATAAATTCTATTTGACTCTGCCTCTTCAAGTGACTCAATAAGATAGACTGACCATTTTCAACTTCCCAACCTAGAAGGAATCATTACAAATCTTGATAGTTGAAAAAGTTTTCTACTTCTACATCATTCTTTGAGTCAAGTTTTACTCCTTTTTATTATCATAAAAAAGCAAGATCTCTGTTTCTTTTCAAATGGAATTGTCAATGATGCAAAGCAAATAAGCTAAATAGATCGACCAATAAAAAGAAATATCATTGTTAAATATTTAAATTTTCATATTTTAGGGATGCAATTTAGTTTTCACAAAAATGGAAACACTATTGTCACTGAAATAGGATAACCATACATACCTATAGGCTAAGCACTTCCTCGTTTTATATGTATTTTCATATTTTTTTAACCTGAGGTTAAGTAATCTTTCTCCAACTGTGATCTATGCCCCATTTTCTATGGGTCACAAAAGGGTTCAGTTACTTTTGCATGTCATTTGAACTCGATTTAGTTTGGTTTGTGAAAAAGTCAGATATGATTCCGCAAAGAATAAAAAAAGTCTATCCAAACCTTGAAACAGAACCTTGTTGAACAAAAAAGAAGTATTAGAATACAATGGATATGCTCTGGGACGGAAGGATTCGAACCTCCGAATAGCGGGACCAAAACCCGTTGCCTTACCGCTTGGCTACGCCCCATTTCTATTTTTATTGGATACTTATACTATTAAAGAATAATATTGGTATTAAGTGTTCGTCAATTCCAGTCCAACTATAGAAAATCTTTATTCTTTATAGAATCTATTATAGATTCGTGCTAGGATTTTGGCATGTGTATCTCTAGAATTAATTCAATGGAATTTATTGATCATTACATATAATTCAATTAAGATATTGTATGAAAGTATGATTTCTTCTATTCTCCTTTGAGAATCGGAGGATTTTTGATTGAGCGGAAAAAGAAGGATTTTTTGTCTACCTTACTTTACTTCATTTTTCCTTATATCAATAACTCAATCAAAATGCAATTATCTCGACGAAAAAAATGTCTGTTATGCTTAATATCTTTAGTTTGATCTGTCTTAATTCTGCCCTTTATCCGAGTAGTCTTTTCTTGGCCAAATTGCCCGAAGCCTATGCTTTTTTGAATCCAATCGTAGATGTTATGCCAGTCATACCCCTGTTCTTTTTTCTTTTAGCCTTTGTTTGGCAAGCTGCTGTAAGTTTTCGATAAGATCTTTAATACTATCCTAGAAAATTCATATTTATTCGAGAAAAATTATAACAATTGATAAGATCAAATAAGTCTGACAGTATGAACCTTCGATTCAAACATTGAAATTCTCGGATAGCCACGAGACGCCCTATTTCCTGATTTTAATCCTTTTTACGGCGAAATACCTTATTAGCTTCGGGTCCCTTACAATATCTAATTTGGGTATGAAAGTGATTTGTGGTAATCAAAGACTCTTATTACAAATTTCAACTTCATTTGAATTTCTGAACATTCTTTTCTATTTCTAGAATTCTTTTCTTGGTGTCAAAATAGGATATGTGATATAAAAATGGAGGATCTATTGTCTTTTCTCGTTTTTCTTTTTCAAAAAATGATCTTGGAGGTTGTGTAATGCTTACTCTCAAACTTTTCGTTTATACAGTAGTAATATTCTTTGTTTCTCTCTTCATCTTTGGATTCCTATCCAATGATCCAGGACGTAATCCTGGACGTGAAGAATAATTTTTTTGTTTTTATTGCTTGATTTTATAATTTTCTTAAGATTTTTTTTTAGCTATTCCACACATTTAACAAGGAAAAAATAAAAAGGGGTTTGCAAAATTTGAAAGAAAAAATGGAAACTCATCAACGGAAACGGAAAGAGAGGGATTCGAACCCTCGGTACGAATAACTCGTACAACGGATTAGCAATCCGCCGCTTTCGTCCACTCAGCCATCTCTCCCAATTGAAAAAGATAATTACTATGTTACATTACACATCAAGTAAGGATTAAAGAAAGTATTTCTTTCACATTCTTTATCGTTATTATATAATTAGCAATTCAATTTAGATGCTCGAAAGATCCAAATAGAAAGATAAATAAAGAACACCTTCTTTCTTTTATTTTGTTCGAAGTGCCTTTTGGGCCTGGCCCGGTCAATACCCAGCCAGGCCTTTTTTTGTTCCAACGAATTCCCTTTATTTATAGGCAACATACTATAATAGCCAATTTGGTATCTGTATAAGAATATCCGTTCTGGGGTTTACATATACCTATAATTTTTGTTATAATGGAAATTGAGAAGGATTTTTGATTAAAAAAATCAATTAAGTATGTATAAATTTTTGCTTATTCTTATGTCATTAGGCAAACCAAAATTTATATTCAAATCCAAGAATAATTCACGAATTGTCAGTCAATAAATAGTTAATGGTTCCCATAAATTTAGGCTTTTTGAGTGAAAATATACATTTGATTTTTCAATATCAAAGTGAGTGGAAGTTTGTGTGTTTTGAGATACTATACAATCAATCGAAGGGGCAGATCAAATACAATCAAAAGGGGAAAAACGGTTTCTTTTCTAATTTTTCTAAATTTAGAAAAAAGGATTAAAAAGGGATGCAAGTACAATAAACTCAAGTTTACTAATCCAACTCAAAAAGGGAAATTTTTATCCTATTGTGTATCGTTTTGGCGGCATGGCCGAGTGGTAAGGCGGGGGACTGCAAATCCTTTTTCCCCAGTTCAAATCCGGGTGCCGCCTCATCAACAAACGAATCGAAATCTCTTATTCTGTTCCGCTATTTTTTTATGTTCTGGGGAAAAAGATTGGAAATCTTTGAATCTAAAATTCAAAGAAAGATTATAATGGTCGAAGCAAGACTTCCAGATTCTCTTCTACTGCTAATGTAATGTCTATTGATTGGGTCTTGAATTACATTGGATAACCGGCCGAGAATTCCACTACTAGTTGGGAAAGTACTTTCTATACTGTAATCTACATATATAGACTCGCGAGAATCTCTGAGTGTTCAGGCATTCAATCACTATTAGATTGAGATTGGATAGAGAATTTACCTTTTATAGAAAATAAAAAAAAGCCCAAAACAATTTTTACCCCTCGTCAAGAGTATAATATACTATATCCCAACTCCTTCAGAGAGACAATCGGGAAAGGGTACGGATTATAAATAATATAGGAATTTTTAAAATCCATTTATTTGATTGATTCATCAATAGTGTTCGCCCAGAATCCCTTTTTGACTCTGGACCATTCATTCTACTATTATTAGTGAGCAATAATGGAATAATTCTATCATAGAGATAAGGGACATAATTCACATGGATATAGTAAGTCTCGCTTGGGCTGCTTTAATGGTAGTCTTTACTTTTTCCCTTTCACTCGTAGTATGGGGAAGAAGTGGACTTTAGAAGCACTCCTAATTTAGTTGAGAAATGAAAAGGTATCAATTGTTTTATAGATCGTTCTGCAACGCATTCTTTATTTAAATTGAAATAATTTTCAAATAAAAATATCTTCATTTCGAAATTCCATTAGATTCTAGTGGAGAAATGTATTCTATAACAGTAAAACAATTATTTCAGATTCATTGGAAGTTTTCAGATTCATTGGAATTGGAATATAAATATATATAAATGTATGAAAGAAAAGATTGGGTCCTACGTCAATTCCAAATATGGATTAATAACTACATATATTGAATTGAAGATAGAAGCTAATATAGCATACCCTTTTTATTAGAAAGTCAAGTACAACTTTATACACTACTATAACACTAATAGAGAGTATGGTAAGTAAGAAAGAAATTTCTTACTTACCATACTCTCGGATCTCATAGAATATCGCCGATTATAGCCCCTTGATTTCAGCAAAAATAGAATACTTTTCTTTTGATTTCTTCAAAGAATTCAGAAGTCGAGTTTCATTTAAAGTAATTAATTAATTATTTTGACTTACTGTTTTTACGTAAATTATAAGTAGAAAAGCAGTAGGAACTAAAATGAACAGTGCAGTAGCAATAAATGCAAGAATATTTACTTCCATAATCTCATCGTTTTTTTTTTATTTCACAATACAATAACTCGGGATTTAATCCCATAGAGATGATAAATCTTTCACCTGTCAATTCAATGAATGCATTACCTATCGATGATATTGAATCGGATCAATATCATGAATAACAATATCTGAGCTATTAAATTAATTAGTCGTGGAGAATTAATAGTATATAACATATGAAGATCTTTTATCCATACCGAATCCAAGATAGGATTCCCGGACCAATCAAAAATTCCTTTATTTATCCTTCTTTTCTGTTCTTTCTTTTCTATAACCTACCTTAGGTCTTCCTTGTAGAACCATCAAATGAAGTATAATCTAACCCGTCTAACTACAAAACCCCACCAACAAACAATACAAGCGAAGTGGAAAAAGACAGGAATTAGGTTTTAAATTTTAGTGATCCTCTTTTCTTTGGAAGACAAAACAAAGAAGTATGAGAAAGACGAGTCGCGGCAGAAAAGATGAAATATTCTGTCAACTTCACTATTTTAGTTATTTTCATTTTATTTTAGGGTGTGTTCTTTCTTCGAGAGAATCCTGAAAAAAAAGAGGGAAACCCCTTCGGAATTCAATTATTCTCTCTGTCCCTTCATTTCACAGAAAATGGAGAGGCGAATTGATGTACTTATTGGATCCGTCGGGACTGACGGGGCTCGAACCCGTAACATCCGCCTTGACAGGGCGGTGCTCTAGCCTATTGAACTACAATCCCAGGGAAATAAGAAGAGATCTAGCAGAAAATTTAGATTCTTTTTTTTATTCTCTTGTCTTGTATCAGGTATTTCTTAAGAACAAGAGGGTTATACCATCTGATAGTAGATTGGCGAATTGTTGGGCCGAGCTGGATTTGAACCAGCGTAGACATATTGCCAACGAATTTACAGTCCGTCCCCATTAACCACTCGGGCATCGACCCAACGCCTAATTCGTTTTAGACGTTCCATAATCAACTTCCTTTCGTCTCCCAAGTAGACTTGACAAATACATATCACTTGAAATCAAATATAACATTTGATATAAAATAGAAAGTCTCTTCTGAGTAGACTAATAGAAGGACTTGACAAATACGGATCACTTGATAGAAAATCCCACTCCTATAGTCTTTAGTCTTGGTATACCCCCAGAGGGACTTGAACCCTCGTTTTCTCCGTGAAAGAGAGAGGTCGTAACCACTGGACCATAGGGGCCTATGCCACCTTCATTCATAAATCAACTAGAAATAGGTAATAAGACAAATACCATAGGTAACTAAGGCCACCTTAACTTAATATAACTCAGGCCTAGAGCCGCCTTTAGGATTTAGGTGATGCATAGGATATAAATAAAAGGGAAAAACTCGTTAACTATTCTGAGGATTAATGGTAATCAAACTTTACCATTAAACTATACAATCTTGAAACTTGATTTCATTGGTCTTTCTCGTCTTTATCTTTCTGATTCCCAAAGGGTTATGCCTTGGATCCAAGATCCTTCACTCCGCAGTAGATTCAAGGTGGTTTACCAACTATGATTTGTTCGGTCAAATTATATTGAGCCCTAAGTCATACTGTCAATTAACGACACGACAGGACAAGAGGGCAATAAAAGAAGAGAGAAGACGGAGATCTAGATTAGCTATACCCGCGTTAATAAATAAGTTAATAAATACAACATTCATACAGTTTTCTGGTATTCAATATTGAAGTAGATTAGAATATCTATGCCGTTATTATACATTATAATATAAGAAACTTAATAAGTTTTGATATTATAAATCCCAAAGCATTGTAAGCCTAAGTGGGAGAATTGGGTTTCTAGGACTGTTTTATCAATTCTGTTTCGGTTGCATCTCTT